GATTTTTTTCTATATACATAATATCACCCTTTCCTAGATAATTATTGATAGGAATATCCTCTAGTATATCAAAGAATTTTTGTTTATGTGTGGTGTAATTATAAGAAATTCTTTGGTTGTTATTTACTTGCAATGGTGATCCATAAATAATATAGGAGTCCGTCTTCCTTTCATAATTAATAGATTTATATGATAAAAGGTCATATCTATAGTCTTTTTTAAAATTCTCCTTTTTATTTGGGTTTGGTAATGAATATACTTCAAAATCGTTTTGTTTTTTGTAATGAAGTAATCGGTCTTTTGAATCCCATTTTGTTAAATCTTTTTTTTGAGTTATATGGCGTTGATTGATTGTATTTCGCCATTTTTGTGGTATTAATCCAGACCATCTAATCTGAGATAAATTGTATTGATAATGACCTCTTAACCAGTTTTTCCATTGATTCGTTCCAGAACTTGGAAATTTCGTATGCCCTAATTCGGAATGAAATATTCCTTGTGTTCCAAAAGAATCCTTTATTGTAGTCTTAAGAAAAAAAGATGTTCCATGATATTCAAGAACAGATCTTAACTTATACAAATTAATAACTCGGGTTTGTGATAATTTGTAAAATACATATGCTTGCGACAAGGAGGATAAGTCAAAAAAAAGATGTGAATTTTTCTTACTATTCCTAATATTATAAAGTGACTTTTTTATAGTCGAAATAAAGTGAATTGTATTTTGATTTGTTTTATTAATTGTTTCTTGGTTTGTTTCATTATTGTAAATGTATTTATATTTTTGTTTTTGAATCATTTTTTTTGTTGATTCAAAAACAAGTTGTGTATACATTCTGGCAATATGAATGATATATAGAAAGACATCTATGTATATTTTTTCAATGAAAATTTTTAGAAAAACCTGTAATTTATAGATTAATCGAGTATTTCTTCTTTTTAATATTTGCCAAATATCTTTTGGCGATTCTACATTATAACTTGTTTTATTAGGACTACTATTTATTCCTGGAGTTCCTTTTTTTTTTTCTTTTGTAATACTCTTTATTTTCTTTCTGATTGTGCTTGTTCTATCAGTTATATTTTTAATTTTTTTTTCTCTCAGTGAATAATTTGTCCAATCTGTAGATCGAATTTTATTAAACGAGTCATGAATTGTCTGATTGCTGATTATAGAACCTTTTTCTTGGTTAGTTTCACCGGATTCATATACTTCTTTCAATCTAAATAATAGAGTTGTATTTACTTTTGAGAGCTCATTTATTATTCTTTTTAGAAACAGAAATAAAACGTTTTTGATAAATCCCCTTTTTGTTTCTTTTGAGCCTTGTAGAAAATTTTTTGTTCTTCTTATTAAAACTCTTAGAACTAGAAAATCCTTAAAAATGGGCTCAAAAAAGGAAGGTCTTTTTCGGGGAGAACCAAAAGGAAGGTCAGTTTCCATTCCACTAGCCGTTAAAAAACAAAAATTATCTTTTTTTTGCTCTTTCTTTAGACCTCTATAAGAGGGCCGCAACTTAGGCTTAGATCTATACCAAGGTTTCAAACAGAAGGGAAATAGTATTTTTATCTGAATACCTTCTGTTAACCAATTTTCGGGAAATTCTTTTTCTGATAATTGAACACCGTTATAGGTACATTTAATATGCTTTTCTCTCTTCCATTCCTGTAAATCCTCAGACCACTCAGGGGGTTGGAATAATAAGATACGCCCAATATTTTTAACTATTATCAATGAAGGTAATACAATATATTTTCTAAGCATCGATTGAATTATTAATATAAAACTTCTTGTTGTTTGCGAAAATGGAACTAAATCCCATATTTCCGGGATTTCTATCCGCGCTTTTTCCTTTATTTTGTTCTCCTCTTGTTTCTCTCTTCTTTTTGTCTGTTCTTCTGTATAATCTTTTAATTCTGCCCCTTTACCCATCCATTTTCTAAAAAAAAGTTTCATCAGTTCGGAGATATCAAAAGAAAAAAAAGGGGATTTTTTTCTTCTGTCCAAAAAAAGTGGGGAATGCGCATTTGCTTGAAACAGTTTCCAAATAAGAGTTTTACGCCTTTGAGCACGCATAGAACCTTTGATTATGTCTCGACGAAAATCCGATTCTTGCGAATATTCTATCGTATATACCAGGTCTATTTGATCAAAAGTGTCAGCATTCCATTTGTTAGGAGTCAAAATTACTACATCGTCAGTTTTTCTTGAACGAATCTGATGTCCTACTGGTAAGCCTTCTTGAACTACGCCCGACTGTTGTTCCAACTCGGTGATAAGTTTGTATGACCCTCGAGGGACTTTTTTACTGATTTCTTTTATTCCAAAAGATTTTTTTTTTATTTTGCGACCATTAGTGCCAGTTAGAATTGCATTTAATAAAAATTTTAGAAGTTTTGCTTCATTTTCTGAACCACTTCTTCCTTGTTCTTTTTCTGAAAATAAAGAAAGGCCCTTCAAATTTAAACTCGATCCTGATTCTCTATCAAATTTACTGAT